TACCGAATCAGTATAGCTATCCTTCTTCTGACACAGCAACGCAATTTCACAATCAGTATCGAAATGGAGTGCTAGATAATTTATTTTTTTATTTTATTGTTGCTTGTCGATGTTATATCATTCAATAGAAAATTTATCAAATTCCTGTAGTAGTATAATAGTAGTATAAGGGTTCTCTTCATTATTGGCTTCGGATTAGAAACTGAAAATCAGATATAATGTGAATCCGACGGATTGCTTTCGAATAATTCACGAGGGAGATTATCATATTCCTTTCTAATTCAATTAGATGCGAAATCTATAAATATTCTTTCTTTTTGTAGTTGTAGAAGATGTTTTTTGTTGGAACCCCCCTTTTTTTCATTTTTAAGGAATTGATTAGTTGTCCAGTAACAAGTAAGACTAGTAGATAGTCTTCGATGAAAGAAAGAGAACAAGCAAGTAATCAAATAAGAATCAATATTCACGATGCAAGCATTGTTGTATTAGGCCCTTTGGGTCTTTCGTGACCTAATTAGAATTAGAAAGTCGGGGCTTTCTAATTTTAAATATGTAAAGACAAAATGTATAACCGAGTTTCGCACGATTAGATTCTGCAAAACTCTTTTTCTTCTTATTTGAGATATTATGTGAATGAACCTACTACTGAATCTAATGAGTTCAAATTAAAGTAAAAAAAAGGAAAGTAATAAAGTAAGAGGCATTATACTATAAGGTCATTTTTGGTTCGAAAATACACAATATATTCGATACAATAATAAAAAAAAGATAAAAAAAAAAATAGAAATGATTTTCCAATTTTCAATTTTAAGCGATTCAAATTCATTTATTTTTTGAATGAAGTTATCCAACACAGTTTTTTATTATTTAAAATTATTTTATTATTTAAAATTATTTATTATTATTTATAATATTAATATAATTTATAATATTAATATAATTTATAATATTAATATAATATTAGTATAGTAATTATTAGTATAGATAGTAATTATTAGTATAGTAATATTTGTTTTTAAGAGTTGCACAATGAATCGAATCTGTTGATTCGGAATCACGGGATGAATAGATATCACAGATGATGAATTGATTTCTTACCTATGTCACTCTATTTTTTGATTACTATTTATAATGATAATAATTGCTGAATCAAAAACTTTCAATTGAACTTATTCTTTCAATTGGTATTTTTGTTTATCTCTTTCAAAACCAAAATTGAGATTTAGGGAAGTGCTTTATAAACATATGTATAAAAAAAAATAACATATTTCATTTAGCCTCTTTATGCCTACCATAACTAGTTATTTCGGTTTTCTACTAGCGGTTTTAACTATAACTTCAGCTCTATTTATCAGTTTGAACAAGATACGACTTATTTGAAATTAATTGAATGAATAATTCATAAAAAAAAAGAAATCTTTCTGTGGTATTCCATATATTCTATAGTTTCTTACCGTGTCAATTTCAAATTCTTGGTCATTAAGATTCATGTGCAATACGAATTAATATTTAAGAATAGATAGTACCTCTCCCTTTCTCCTTTCAAACAAATTGAAATGATTGAAGTTTTGCTATTTGGAATTGTCTTAGGTCTAATTCCTATTACTTTGGCTGGATTATTTGTAACTGCATATTTACAATACAGACGTGGTGATCAGTTGGACCTTTGATTAATTAATATCTGATTGACCCCCTACTTGTTTTAAGTTTAATCCATAGGGGGTCAAATTTAGATTACTGTTCAATTATTTCATTGTAATTTTCGACCTAAGAATAACAAGAATAGAATCACGCTCTGTAGGATTTGAACCTACGACATCGGGTTTTGGAGACCCACGTTCTACCGAACTGAACTAAGAGCGCTTTCTAAATATTTTGTAACCCTAATATATTTTTGCATGCATCTACTATTCTATTATATAGAATTATATAGAATATTGTAAAATGAAAGATTGATCATATTATGTATTGGATTATGGATACCCAATTTGAATCGATTTCAATTAATCCCTTGTTACTGCTCATAAGATAAGTAATAGGTAGGGATGACAGGATTTGAACCCGTGACATTTTGTACCCAAAACAAACGCGCTACCAAGCTGCGCTACATCCCTTTCCATTGGTCGACAGTGTCATTGTAGAGAATACCTGTATTGTTTTCCACATCTTTATTTTATCCATTCATATACAAAAATTATCTTGTCATTTATTTTTTTTTATCTCATATCATATAACTCTCATATCATATAACATATTATTAAGTATAATAAAAGACTTATATACGTAACGTATAATTAAACCTGCTGTAAAAAAAAAATGAATATAATATTTTTCGGGAATGTTGGGACATAAAAGGGTGTATTTTTTTTTCTTTTTTTTTAAGAAAAGGAATAGCTACTGAATCGTTGTACATTTCCATTTGAATTAGGCATTCCGCGTACAAATACAAGTGATCATTAATTACATATATGTCTGATCATATATGTATTACAAATTACAATAAATAAGGAGGATTTAAAATGCGAGATCTAAAAACATATCTCTCCGTGGCACCGGTAGTAAGTACTTTATGGTTTGGGTCTTTAGCAGGTCTATTGATAGAGATTAATCGTTTATTCCCGGATGCGTTGATATTCTCCTTTTTTTAATTCTCCTTCTAGTTCTAGTTATTGACATGGGAGGGGGTGAAGAAGATTAGAGATATAATCAAATATCAGTGACTAATCCCTCCCCTTCCCTTCTTTGAATTTTCGAATTTATTAAATTATAATAAGTTCGAAAAGAGAAAGAATAAAAGTGGATTCAACTTCAGTAAAACTCGGAACTCGGACCGGGACTCTAAATTTCATTCAAATTAATAAGATAAGAGAATGAGAACGGAAATGGAAATTGATGGCTAGGTCAACAATATTATACAAAATACTTAAATGAAAAATGAAATACTTTACTGGGATTATAAATGTAGTTAGAAATTCTTCTATTACTTATTTAATTATATTACTATCTTGATTTCAACGAAATCTTTCAGAATTTGATTTCGAGTTAGCAACTTCTATTTTTTTTTTCGTTCCTTTCTTCTCTTTGGATCGGAAAATGGAATAGTTGGTTAAATAAAAAATCCAAAGGAGGTTCATGGCCAAGGGTAAAGATGTTCGAGTAACAGTTATTTTGGAATGTGCCAAATGTACTCGAAATGGTGCTAATAAGGAATCAATGAGTATTGGTATTTCCAGATATATTACTCAAAAGAATCGACATAATACGCCTAGTCGATTGGAATTGAGAAAATTCTGTCCCTTTTGTTACAAACATACAATTCATGGGGAGATAAAGAAATAGATCGAACTGATCCGATCGCCTGTATGTCACCCTTACAAGGAAGATTCAAAATGATATATATTATATATATATTCTATATAACATATATTTAAAGATAAACAACCCAAAATCCATCATCAAAATAGGATTTTTGGGATAAGGAATAAACAAATCATGGATAAACCCAAGCGACTCTATTTTAAATCCAAGCGATCTTTTCGTAGGCGTTTGCCCCCGATTGGATCGGGGGATCGAATTGATTATAGAAACATGAGTTTAATTAGTCGATTTATTAGTGAACAAGGAAAAATATTATCTAGACGGGTGAATCGATTAAACTTAAAACAACAACGATTAATTGCTAGTGCTATAAAGCAAGCTCGTATTTTATCTTTGTTACCTTTTCTTAATAATGAGAAACAATTTGAAAGAGATGAGTCGACCACTAGAACTACTGGTCTTAGAATCAAAAAGAAATAGGTTTATTCTTCACTTGAATCAAAATTCTAATACGAACTCAAAGGCGGATTGATGTTTTGTTCGAAAAATTCGCGAATCCAGATTTTGATTGTTGTATCATAAGAAAAAGATTGTTGTATCATAAGAAAAAAAAAGAATCAATCTTTTTTTATTGAACGTGTTGTTTGTTCATTTTGGCGACCTTATCATATTATCATATTATTATATTGTATCATACTAATTTCTATTCTACCTTCCCGGAGTTAATTCTCCAGCGAACTCCATTTAAAATTTAAAACATTCCCATGAATTCCTTCCAATCTACTTATTTTATAATTTCATTGGAAATCATATAAAGACAATTTCTATTTAATATAGCTATTTGCGCAAGTATTTTACGATTAAGAAGCAACTGCCTCTTGTACAGATTGTGTATTAACTTATTATAACAATAGTATACACTATTGCCGCGAATTACTGCATTTATCCGAGTGATCCACAAACGACGAAAATCTCTCTTTTTCCTACCTCTATCCCGATAAGCCGAAAACAAAGCTCTTATTTTCTGTTGAGTAATAGTTCTAGTAAGTCTTGAATGAGCCCCTCGAAAACTTGATGCAAATAAACGAATTTTTGTTCTACGTCTTCGAGCTATATATCCTCGTTTAATTCTGGTCATTGAATAAATGAAACTTCGATGAATAACTAATTGATTTCCCTTCTTTCAGTTATTCCTTTTTCCTTTCCTAATTTTTGAATAACAAAACGGATTCGTCCAATGTATAAAATAAAAACTCCAATGGCTTTTGCTACTATAACCTTCCCGACCACGATTTTCTCTTTTTTTCTTCTAGGCATTTCACCTCGAAATAAAAATAAGAAATTGTATGGATAGTGATACTAGATATTAAAAAAAGCATATTAAATAAAAACACAAAGTAGTAAATCTAAATGGATAAAAAAATCGTGGGTTCCATCGTTTCTATGGTTACTTTTTAAACGGCGAGGTCCCCTCTATACACCGGAGCCCCTTCTTTCATTTAATCAATGCTATTGTTAACTTGTACAGTTTACACTCTTTGGCTCTACCTATGAATTATCCAGTAATCAGTCTTTCACAACGAGATCTACCTATACAGTAACGATATTGAATTATGAAGATTAGCTGTGTAGCTGACCCTGTTAGTCCGTTGTTGCAAGAGTAAGGGCATAATCTTTTTGCCTTTTAATTTAAATAATATTTTCCCTGCTTAATGGATAACCATTTGCTACCAATGGGAAATTCTTTTTCATCTTAAATTGAAAATTGAGACGCTTGGATTTACGATTTACACCAATAGAAACCATAAGATTTGATAAACAATAGAAGGATATGATAGATCCTTTTTATATAGTAAATGGATTTCTTCCATTTTATCCTATTTATTGGTACTGATCATTGATACTGGAAAAATGGGTTCTTTTGTCCCAGTCCATGCTCTGAACGAGTCACACATACACCCTAGTACATGTTCCTCGTCGCTGAGGGCATCCCCCAAGGGCGGGGGATTTCGTGACATTTCTGATTGGCTGTCGTGTCTTTCTAATAAGTTGTTTAATAGTTGGCATGTTGACTCGTATACATAATGAATCGGTTTAGATCGATCCTAACCGGATGATTAGGAATTACTTCTATATTGATAATTCTATATTAATAGATTAATTAATATAATACTATATCAAACCCCGGTAGGTAAGAAGATAAGATTTTGAATTGCGTATTTTCGTGACATCCTTGTTATTTTTTATTCTACCGCTACAAGATCAACAATTCCATGAGCTTGGGCTTCTCTTGCTGACATAAAAACATCTCTTTCCATGTCTTCGGATACAACCCATAAAGGTTTGCCCGTTCTTTGTACATAAACCCTTGTGATGGTTTCGCGTAACTTCAGCAGTTCTTCCGCTTCCTGGATAAATTCTCCCGTTTGTGCCTCATAAAAAGAACTAGCAGGTTGATGGATCATTACCCTGATTATATAACATAAAAAATGGTTCTTCTATCTCGAAGATAAATCAAAGAGAACAAATCAAATAAAGAATAATAAATACTACGAAAAACAAGATAGAATTGAACAACCGTACAGGCATCGTTATCTTTTGCGCATTGCATACGGCTCTACAATGGAATTCACTTTTCCCTCCCATCGAAGAAACAGAAAATATAGGGTCTATCATACTAGACCCAGATCGGTAAATAATCCAATAATCATCCTTCCTTTTTTTTTTTTTTTGGAGTAGTTAAAAAATACTATGATGGCTCCGTTGCTTTATATTTATATAGATATTTATTTAGTCTTTTATTCAACAATCCCAAAGTTTCTTTTTTTTTTTATTCTTTCATAACATAATTAGTCTGTCTTCTGGGGTGAAAACAAAACAGTTTGTGACGCTGCAATAGGCTTCCGATAGATCAGATAAAATCGGAAATGCCCCTTATCTCATACTACTCTTTCGATATATAATCGAATGGTTTTTTTTTTTTCATATCGAATTCAAAATGCCATGCTATTATTACTTAATAGTCATATTTCATATGGCGAAGGCATAGTCTTCTTTTTTCTCTCAAATACAAAACTCATTGGCGCCGAGCATGAGGGAATGCTAGACGTTTGGTAATTTCTCCTCCGACCAGAATAAAAGATCCCATTGAAGCGGCTAATCCCATGCATATTGTCTGTACATCTGGTCCTACAAATTGCATAGTATCATAAATAGCTACTCCGGGTATTACCCACCCCCCGGGAGAGTTTATAAACAAATACAGATCTTTGGTATCATCCTCTATACTAAGATATACCATAAGACCAATAAGTTGATTCGAGATCTCGCTATCAACCTCTTGGCCTAAAAAAAGTAATCTTTCTCGATAAAGTCGGTTGATTAGGATAAAATTGTATCTTTAGGAACCATACGCGCACCTTTTGATGCATACAGGTTATCAAAAATCGCGAAAAAAAGAATCAATGTGTAGATTACAGCCCGCATTCTTTTGGACTCCTTCTAACAAAGGACTTTTTTGATTCCATTTTTCTTTTTCAAGAAAGATTCGTTTTGGTCTGTTTACTTTACCTATAAATATCAAAAAATAGAAAAGTAATTGACTAAATTTATCGAACGAACTTCTCATTGATGTATTGTTTCATCGAGATTGAATACAAATCACGATGTCATTTTCTTGTTCCGGAATGGGTTTCTTCAATTTTGTTAGGTTTATGTTCTACTCCAAGTCAAGTAAAGATCGGCCCTATTTTTATTTGCACATATAGGACAAATGTCCCAATACCAAGTCTTTTTGATATGGCTTTTTTATTTTTCAATTTATTTTATGTCATGTCTTCTGCCAAATATTTAATGTATTCATTATATTACTCGATTGATTAAACAGTTTAAGATCACTCCTGTTTATAAATTAAAAATAGAATATGATAAAGATAGTAATCATAGATATATTACCAATTGGGTTTTTTGTAAACGGAGCCTGGATACTTCATTTTATTGGTCCAATCGAGACAACTATAAAGTATTCTAAACCATAAATTATTCTAATTGATAATATTAATCTGGATACCCCCCCCCCAAAAAAAAAACAAAATAAATATAATTGCATTTCACGCTCCAAATTTTTGATAAGTCAATCAATCTTTCTTGGGCGAAAGAGAGGATATCTCGATCGGGGGAGAGAATGGGGGAATCCCATGTGACCCAATATATCTGACAAGTCGCACTATACGTCAACCCAAGATGCATCTTCCTCTCCAGGACTTCGAAAAGGTACTTTTGGAACACCAATAGGCATTAAATGAAAGAAAAAAAGAATTAAGTACTATATCTTACTTTGATGTGGAAGCGTAACAATGGGGTTTATTGTCTTAAACAATGGGTTTATTGTCTTAATATTAATAAGATTAGCCTTTATCATAGTTTATCCATAAAGTGAATAAGTTCATAACATAAAATAAAAAAAGAAGACAGAATGACTATGACTAAAGGAGAAAATCTTTAGGAATAGGTCTTTTTAATGATATGAACAAATATGTATGCTTTCACTCATAGAAAATGAACGTGGGATCCCTCCCCCCTACCATTGCGTATTGGTACTTATCGGATATAGAATAGATCTGCTTCTTTTTGTTCCTATAAACAGAACTCTTCCATTATTACTAAAAGAATAAGAATAGAACAAATATTAATCCTTTCTTCGAGATAATCTACTGAAAAAAGGGGGGGGTACATAGCATAGTTTTTCCAATGCAATAAAGTTACATAGTGTCTATTTTTCGTTGAGAAAGGGGTATTTCCATGGGTTTGCCTTGGTATCGTGTTCATACCGTCGTATTGAATGATCCGGGTCGTTTGCTTTCTGTCCATATAATGCATACAGCTCTAGTTGCTGGTTGGGCCGGTTCGATGGCTCTATACGAATTAGCGGTTTTTGATCCCTCTGACCCTGTTCTTGATCCAATGTGGAGACAAGGTATGTTTGTTATACCCTTCATGACTCGTTTAGGAATAACCAATTCATGGGGCGGTTGGAGTATCACAGGAGGGACTATAACGAATCCGGGTATTTGGAGTTACGAAGGTGTGGCCGGTGCACATATTGTGTTTTCTGGCTTGTGCTTTTTGGCAGCTATTTGGCATTGGGTGTATTGGGATCTAGAAATATTTTGTGATGAACGCACAGGAAAACCTTCTTTAGATTTACCTAAGATTTTTGGAATTCATTTATTTCTTTCAGGACTGGCTTGTTTTGGGTTTGGCGCATTTCATGTAACGGGGTTGTATGGTCCTGGAATATGGGTGTCCGATCCTTATGGACTAACCGGAAGGGTACAATCTGTAAATCCAGCGTGGGGTGTGGAAGGTTTTGATCCTTTTGTTCCGGGAGGAATAGCCTCTCATCATATTGCAGCAGGTACATTGGGCATATTAGCAGGTCTATTCCATCTTAGTGTCCGTCCGCCCCAACGTCTATACAAAGGATTACGTATGGGAAATATTGAAACCGTCCTTTCCAGTAGTATCGCTGCTGTTTTTTTTGCTGCTTTTGTTGTTGCTGGAACTATGTGGTATGGTTCAGCAACTACCCCGATTGAATTATTTGGTCCCACTCGTTATCAATGGGATCAGGGATACTTCCAGCAAGAAATATATAGAAGAGTTGGCGCTGGGCTAGCCGAAAATCAAAGTTTATCAGAAGCTTGGTCTAAAATTCCTGAAAAATTAGCTTTTTATGATTACATCGGCAATAATCCGGCAAAAGGGGGATTATTCAGAGCGGGCTCAATGGACAACGGGGATGGAATAGCGGTTGGGTGGTTAGGACACCCTATCTTTAGAGATAAAGAAGGTCGTGAACTTTTTGTACGTCGTATGCCTACTTTTTTTGAAACATTTCCGGTTGTTTTGGTAGACGGAGACGGAATTGTTAGAGCAGATGTTCCTTTTAGAAGGGCAGAATCGAAGTATAGTGTCGAACAAGTAGGTGTAACTGTGGAGTTCTATGGCGGCGAACTGAATGGAGTCAGTTATAGTGATCCTGCTACTGTGAAAAAATATGCTAGACGTGCTCAATTGGGAGAAATTTTTGAATTAGATCGTGCTACTTTGAAATCCGATGGTGTTTTTCGTAGCAGTCCAAGGGGTTGGTTTACTTTTGGACATGCTTCGTTTGCTCTACTCTTTTTCTTCGGACATATTTGGCATGGTGCTAGAACCTTGTTCAGAGATGTTTTTGCCGGTATTGACCCAGATTTGGATGCTCAAGTAGAATTTGGAGCATTCCAAAAACTTGGGGATCCGACTACAAGAAGACAAGTAGTCTGATATAAGATTGATTTCTTACTTTTCACCTTTATTTTTGTGATTTAACATAGTTTAACATAAATAGGGTACCGGATAAATCTTGATTTGAATTGCTGCCTTTCCTTTGACTCTTTCTTTTTAATTATCCGGGAGACGATCCAAAATAAACAGGTATGGAAGCTATAATTGTAAACCACAATGGAATCTATGGAAGCATTGGTTTATACATTCCTTTTAGTCTCGACTTTAGGAATAATCTTTTTCGCTATCTTTTTTAGGGAACCGCCTAAAGTTCCAACTAAAAAGATGAAATGATTTTTGATTATCTCTATCTCAATTGAATTAATGAGCCTCCCAATATTGGGAGGCTCATTAATTCAACTAGTCTCCGTGTTCCTCGAATGGATCTCTTAGTTGTTGAGAGGGTTGCCCAAAAGCAGTATATAAGGCGTACCCAGTAAAACTTACAAGTAAACCAGATATAGAGATGGCAACTAAGGTTGCTGTTTCCATTATTATATAATTTTAAGACTACAACGGATCTATGATAAGATCATTTATTTACAATAGAATGGTATACAAAGTCAACGACTCTCAATGAATACAAAATAGGATTTATGGCTACACAAACCGTTGAGGATAGTTCTAGATCTGGTCCAAGACGAACTATTATAGGGGATTTATTGAAACCATTGAATTCGGAATATGGTAAAGTAGCTCCCGGTTGGGGAACTACTCCTTTGATGGGTATCGCAATGGCTCTATTTGCGATATTCTTATCTATTATTTTGGAGATTTATAATTCTTCCATTTTACTGGACGGAATTTCAATGAATTAGATTAACAAGAACTACTAAATAGCTTTTCAATACAAAACCAAGTGAAGCATTTAGGTCGCTTTTAGTCCATTCTATTTTTTGGTAGTTCGACCGTGGAATTTCTTTGTTTCTGTATTTCCGGAATATGAGTGTGTGACTTGTTATAATTGATCCTATGGATACTACAGAAATCGGTTCTGTCATCTTGATACAGATGGTTTTACCTCGTCGGATATTCATTCTAGTATCTGGAACGCGCGGAATATATGAAATAGATTACAAACTATTATAACTATGATTCATATTTCATATTCAGACCTCGCTTGCCGGACTCCAAAAAAAGAATTAACCAAAAAGAGTTAAAAAAAAGGGTTAGAAGTTATAAATTGAAATATTTTTATTCTTTTTCTGTTTCTGCTTTTTTTATTTTGAATTAAAGGACAAACCGTTCTTTGTATTTTTTTTTCATTATATATATTCATTGAATAAGTGATGATCCACCGATTCTTACTCAGAGAATTTTTGGACTTATTTTGAAGGTTTTATTGAATCATCGTGGTTGTAGTATGAATCTGAGGTTTTAATCGATTCTATAGGGTCTTAACAAGAGAATTCCTATCAATAATAAAGAAAACAGAAGTAAAGCTGCATTACACACAAATCAAAAATCAAAGAAAAGAAAAAAAAATAGGTAAATAGAAGATTCAAGAGGCCTGTAACCATCAACATAAAGACGAATGAGCCAACTTGATATTTTGGCATTATAACCACAAAGAAGAGCTTTCAGATTTTTATTCTTTCGTATCTTTAGAGAAAGATTGAATCATAGGATTAAAGAAGTTTCAAACTTTCTATTCCACATATCCGTTATAGCCAGTATTTGGGTGTTTCTGTTTGAGCCGTACGAGATGAAATTCTCATATACGGTTCTCAGAGGGGGAGTTCCTTGAGTTTACCTATCTCAATAAAGTCTATGATTGGTTCGAAGAACGTCTTGAGATTCAGGCGATTGCAGATGATATAACTAGTAAATACGTTCCTCCGCATGTCAATATATTTTATTGTTTAGGTGGAATTACGCTTACTTGTTTTTTAGTACAAGTAGCTACGGGATTTGCTATGACTTTTTACTATCGCCCGACCGTTACTGAAGCTTTTGCTTCTGTTCAATATATAATGACTGAAGCTAATTTTGGTTGGTTAATCCGATCAGTTCATCGATGGTCGGCAAGTATGATGGTCCTAATGATGATCCTGCACGTATTTCGTGTGTATCTCACCGGTGGCTTTAAAAAACCTCGTGAATTGACTTGGGTTACAGGTGTGGTTCTGGCTGTATTGACCGCATCTTTTGGTGTGACTGGTTATTCCTTACCTTGGGATCAAATTGGTTATTGGGCAGTAAAAATTGTAACAGGTGTACCGGAAGCTATTCCTGTAATAGGATCGCCTTTGGTAGAGTTATTACGTGGAAGTGCTAGTGTAGGACAATCCACTCTGACTCGTTTTTATAGTTTACACACTTTTGTATTACCTCTGCTTACTGCCGTATTTATGTTAATGCACTTCCCAATGATACGTAAGCAAGGCATTTCTGGTCCTTTATAGAGAATAAAGAATATAATATAGATCATAGATATTTGTAATCAGTTATTTATTACTTCACTCAGGGTAGGAACAATAGGATTTCATTGCTATAAATATGGATTATTGAAAAGAATAAAACATGTATTTGGATATTTCCCTTCAACCCCACAAAATTGTATTATTTCTTTGACACTAATGGTTGAAGTGAATTCTCCGAAGAGAAAATGGATTATGGGAGTGTGTGACTTGAACTATTGATTAGTCCGTGCAGATATATTCCTTATCTGCCACATTTGTTTGAATTCACAACTAAATGTGTCTTTGTTCCAACCACCGCGTAAGCTCCATACAGAGGATAGGCTGGTTCACTTGAAGAGAATCTTTTCTATGATCAGACTTGATTATGTGGTGCGTGAACAGGCTCCGTAAGATCCAGTAGAATAAGTGATGCGGCATAATACAGATTTTGTT